CTGGTATGACTATCAAAATCGTGAGCATCAGCGATGTAGGTTCCAGATCCAAGTGGTAGTATCATGAAAGTGCAGCTAAAGGAGGACCTCCAGGTCCGTAGAAGAACTACTTGCTTGTTTGTCCTGGTATTGGAAGAGGTATCTAGAGGCGTTCTTCGGGGTCTTTTCTAGTCTTGACTTCCTTCTCTGACCCGTTGTGGGTGCCCGGTCTCCCTTCCTATTCTATCTTTGTTGTTTGTGAATGAGTACCTATCCCTTATGGGCGAACGACGGGAATTGAACCCGCGCATGGTGGATTCACAATCCACTGCCTTGATCCACTTGGCTACATCCGCCCGCTACGCGCAACGGGCTCCCCGCTCCTAGTCACTAAGTAGTGCTCTTCTCATTTCGCCCGCCTGTTTCACTCCCGCGCCGGAGGGAATGGGATTCGAACCCATGATACAATCTTCTTGTATGTCGATTTAGCAAACCAATGCCTTAAGCCACTCAGCCATCCCTCCAAGTTGTTGATCGGAATTTTTAAAAGAGTCAAGTCTTACTTATTTAAGCTGGAATGAAAATCTTCTTCTCTTATGATATTTTATAGAGTTTCGTTTCTTTTATCTATCTCCCCATTCGAACGAGAGAATTGAGTTGATAGCTTCAGTAGTGGTTGCTTGATGGTGTGTAGTGGGATGACCTGGTAGCGATCATATTAGTATGTATATGAGCAGGACTTTCAAGATCTGATATCTTTCAAGAAAGTTGGACCATTTATCACATCAAGGTAACTACGATAGGCAAAAGAAGACTCTTAGGTCGTTGATTCAAATTCTACCTATATTGCATTCACTTAATGGTCAAACCTACAATGGAATTGACTCTAACATCCGATCCGGCCGGAGGAAAGACTTACTACTACAAGGGCTTGTGCCAACCAACAAGAAGGGGGACGGAGCAAAGACATCTCTTGGCCAGAACCGGACATTGCCCTTTACCATCTCACCACTAGGAGACTGGGACTCGAGGCGTGGTTAAGTATTCCCTTCCGCTCTGGAAGTCAATTTATTTCCTATCTTTCGGTTCCAAATCTTTTTTTTCTTATAAAGAGTGTATTGTATGGTCCAGTTGGTGTGGAGAGATGGGTCACTCTTGCGCATCTCGCGCTGTGGTGATTGGTAGAGGAGCCGAGCGTACGCAAGAGTGCCTCAGGGCTTCCACTAGGCAATCGGACCACTACATCGAATTAAATAAACTGGTTTCACGCTGCCTGAGGTCAAGTCTTCCCCGCTATTCTAACTCTAAATCCCGGTCGCACTCTTCGCACAACAAATCCACTTTGAGGCGTCGGCTGAACCTTCGATCCTTTAGGAAATGACCAGCAACAGGAGGATGAGATGCCGAGGAATTTTGGTGCTAATCCCAGGACCAATCCCGTTGTTTGGGCCAGCCGAGAAGACAGACAGCGCACTCAGGACTAGGCCCGTATCCAGAACGAATAGAAGGAGGATAATTGCCATTTTTATGCTAACAGGCTGCTCAACTTTTGGAATGAGAACCAAAAGAGACCGATTAATCTCCGCGTACTGTCTCGGATCACTCATGGGAACGGGAGTGGGTGGTCCCTAGGAACGGCGGAAAGGAAGTACTGGTTCAACCAGATACGAGTGACGGAACCGGGGTTGATCAAAGACATGCGCCGAGTGCCAGGAATGACTATAAGCCGATTCGTTGTGGAACTAATGCTTGCATCGGTTTCTTTATCTTGTGGTCGACATTGAAAGATTCCTGTTCTAGGATTGGGCGGTGTCCGTCCACTAATGTAAAGATTGGGCGTGGGAGAGGTTTGACGAAAGAAACTTTCCGGGCGATCATCTTCTGAGCTCTGATCGTAGACCAACCTCATCCGGCGGACAGATTCCTGTTCTGCTGATCCTTCTTCTTCCGGACCTGAATAAGACAGAATGAATCTTTATCTGGGAAGGTGAGAGCTATCTCGAAATCTAATAAATTACCTCCTGGCCCCTGTTAGAAGGTTATCCGCCTTGCTCCAATGCATGTCGAAGGTTTAGCTGGGGAGCACTACGGTATGCTGCATCTATCTCTCTTCGTGGGACTAAGTAGAAGGTTTCGGGTAGAAGGCTTTCCCGTTTATTCTAGGTGGTCCATCCTAACATTTAACCAACGAGGAGAACACTCCACGAATGAAGAGGATAATCTCCTATCCTTTTTTTCGAGTAGTTTTGGCTATCGATCTAGTAATATAGTCAAAGTAATCAAGGTCCGAAACTCAAATAGCAAATCAAATCTTTCGATATAAGGGTCTTAGAGCCTCCCCTATAGATAATCCAATCTAACCCCTTCTGGAAAGCCAGACCATAATATCGAGCTAGCAGCTTAAGAAGCAAAGGGACAGTGGGGTGGTGAAAGTGACAACAGATGCTGCAGCCGCTTCAGAACTGATGCTAAATGACGGACAAAGCTACTCCGCTACGGCATAGGAGAAGAGGCCTACGCACGTTGAAGTAGGTGTCTAGGTGGAAAAGCAGAATCAAAAATAGCCAGTTGTTAGAGTAAGATGAATTCATTACCTTATGGTGCTTACAGAGCATCAAGAAGAAAGTAGCTTAAGACTATTCCCCTTATAGGTTATAGGCACGCTTACTGCTATGATATTTTAGGGCTTCGGTACGGTAGAGTCTTCCCTATAGCTTTCCTTAGATGCGGGCTGGAAGGTCAGCTAGTTAATCAATTGTGCCAATCCTTCTTCTCTCTTTGACGACCGATAAAGAAGAAAAGCAAATACCTATTGTGGGATGTAGTACTCAATCTGATATCAGTACTTTCCGGGGGTGCAAAAGCAGATTCTCAAAATGCCATTCCCCTACCTCTTTTAACTGCTGCTGCTATCAGAGGTTTCTGGTACGGAAGCGGATTAGCTGATATGTCTTGTTCCAGTGCAAGCGCTTGTGAGTTCCCTAGGTTACCAATGGGTGAGTGGAGGAACCCCTGGGAAAGCATCTTGATCAGATCTAGACGAATTAGCCAGATAGGCATGCGGGAGGTCGAATTCAGATTGCTGCTCAATTATTTGCGAACAGTGGAATTTTCTAATAAACAAGAGTGACATCACGCTCTGTAGGATTTGAACCTACGACATTGGGTTTTGGAGACCCACGTTCTACCGAACTGAACTAAGAGCGCTTTTCTTGTTTTTTCTAAAAAAACGAAAAGGCTAGAAAGAGGACATTCTTTAACTCGAATCGATTTTATTTTCCACGCCTATACTATTATATATAATAGAATTATATGTATGTCCAATTTTATTAAAAAAAGATAAATCTAAAATGGATTCCTCGTTACTGCTCTTCTGAGCAGTAATTAGGTAGGGATGACAGGATTTGAACCCGTGACATTTTGTACCCAAAACAAACGCGCTACCAAGCTGCGCTACATCCCTTTCGATTGGTTTACAGTGTCATTGTAAACAATTCCTATCTTGTTTTCCACATCCTTCTTTTTTTTTGTTTCATATCAGATAACACTTGCCATTTTTTCTTTTTGCTTTTGATTTATATACTCATCATAATCCCGCCCCTCCTACAAACGCTAACTTACTTATGAGAAAAAAGGCTGATAAATAATCAGCCCTTTGAATTGAATAAGCGAGGCTTTCCCGATAGAAATGCTTGCATGCGAGAGAGATCCCAATTCCGTCTATCCGAAAAAAAAAAAGCAAGCCCTGCCGCCAGCTTCCACCCCGACAAAAAAAAACATGAGCGCCTAGCGCGAAAGGTTGCTTTACTAAATAATATAAGGCGCGTTAGCGCTTTAGTTTTCAATAAGGTATTTAGTCACTCAGCCTTTAGGCACTTTAGTGACTCGAGAACTTGTTTCGAGGCACCCTAGTGACTCGACTGAAAAGGAGAGGTTGTGAAACAAACTCGACTAAAAGGAGAGGTATTGATTACTCGATCTATTTCATGGCCTATTAGAAGTGCAAGGCGCTTTGGTGGGATCCTCACGGACAGAAAAAGATTGCAGTCAGTTTGATAATGATCGAGTGACATTGCTTTTTCGCTCCGAACCAAGGGATCCCTTATATATGATGCAAGATGGATCTTGTTCTATCGTTGATCAGAGATTTCTCTATGAAAAATACGAATCGGAGTTTGAAGAAGGGGAAGGAGAAGCAGTCCTCGACCCGGAACAGATAGAGGAGGATTTATTCAATCACATAGTTTGGGCTCCTAGAATATGGCGCCCTCGGGGCTTTCTATTTGATTGTATCGAAAGGCCTAATGAATTGGGATTTCCCTATTTGGCCGGGTCATTTCGGGGCAAGCGGATCATTTATGATGAAAAGTATGAGCTTCAAGAGAATGATTCGGAGTTCTTGCAGAGCGGAACCATGCAGTACCAGAGACGAGATAGGTCTTCCAAAGAACAAGGCTTTTTTAGAATAAGCCAATTCATTTGGGACCCCGCAGATCCACTCTTTTTCCTATTCAAAGATCAGCCCTTTGTCTCTGTGTTTTCACATCGAGAATTCTTTGCAGATGAAGAGATGTCAAAGGGGCTTCTTACTTCCCAAACAGATCCTCCTACATCTTATATATAAACGCTGGTTTATCAAGAATACGCAAGAAAAGCACTTCGAATTGTTGATTCAGCGCCAGAGATGGCTTAGAACCAATAGTTCATTATCTAATGGATTTTTCCGTTCTAATACTCTATCCGAGAGTTATCAGTATTTATCAAATCTGTTCCTATCTAACGGAACGCTAGTGGATCGAATGACAAAGACATTGTTGAAAAAAAGATGGCTTTTTCCGGATGAAATGAAAATAGGATTCATGTAATGTAACAGGAGAAAGGTTTCCCATTACTTAGCCGGAAAGATATGTGTCCATGAAATAGGGATTAAGTGGAACGGAATTGACTGGGTGGTAGAGTTGTAGAAACACCTGTTTCTTCCACTTAGCTCCATGGAACAATATGCTACGACGGAAACATGGAAGAATTGAAATCTTAGATCAAAACACTATGTATGGATGGTACGAACTGCCTAAACAAGAATTCTTGAACAGCGAACAACCAGAGCTATTACTCACTACATCAAAAAAATTTCCATTAATGAAGGATGGAAATCCATTGGAAAATCAAAAATACGCATGTCGGATGAAATTGTTGTTGCTATCTGTTCCAATAACGAATCAACTGAATAACTAAATAAAATAGATAGACCTTTCTCTTCGTCTCAGGTCGATAGATCTTCTCAATTGGAAGATCCCCTATATGGATAATACACATTCCAGTTGACCGAGCCTAATTCTAATTGTTTTGTTCCGAAGTAAAGATATCCACGGAGTGGTTCGCCCTATTCAGATATTCACGACCAAGAAGTACTGGATTCTGTTTAGGATAGGTCCTGAAAGGAGAAGGAAGGCTGGAATGCCGCCAGGCGTCTATTATTGAATTCACCCGACCCGATAGTACCAATTTTGGTAACGTCCATCCAGTGCCAAAGTCACTGAATGGGTAAGTCACCAATCCCTAAAACGGACTATGTACTTTATCTGCTGGGTTACGGGGGCATTTTACCAGAGGTTTAGATTGTATCAATCTACCCTTGTGTGATTCCTGTTGAATCATATACTGCGGGGCGCAGGGCGGACGATTTCAAAGCGGACTCCCCCTCCCCATTCATTAGATAGAGAAGATCGCCAAGATTTCGCGATCCGCTGCCGAACTTATTCCATTTCAATATTATGCCTTGAAGAGGACTCGAACCTCCACGCTTTTTAGCACGAGATTTTGAGTCTCGCGTGTCTACCATTTCACCACCAAGGCATCTTGAAAGTGAATCGTATTCCATAAATATGATATCTATCTAGTACGGTGTATTGAATATATGACAAAGGTGGAGTGTTGAAGTATTTCTATTGATCGTAGTAAGGCAAGCTGTAAGAATAGCACTCGGAAATCTCTCTAAAACCAAAGCCCGGGAGACAACTGAGTGACTGTGGTCAAGTAGCTGTTAGTAAGAAGCTCCGGTTCACAAAAGGAAAGAGTCACTGACCGAGTGCAGTGGTAATACCGACAGAGAGAGCTCCCAACGGAAAGAGGTCCCTAATAGGAGAGAAAAAAATTCCAAAGGTATGAAATGACTCGATAAGAGGTCCTTTGGAAGAATGCGGAAGCACCACCAATGGCCAGGCACAAGGCTACGTCTGGCACTCTTGCAAGTAGGGAGTCCTATGCCTTTTTATATAAACAGATAAAAGCTCGAGAAGATCTTTCCTCATGTGGATTCAAAAAGCAAGGATCTGTCCAATGGATTTGCCTTGAAAACAAAGTCGTATTTGAGTTGGGAAGTTCTAGGAAAAAGGTTTGCCTACGGAGAAGACTTAATCAATTCACTTCGTGGATAAACTTCATGGTGTTATTCTTTTGGAATTTCCGGTGGGAAAGACCAGGGGAAGCATTGACACTATGGAAAGAATCTATCTCTGGCAAGGGCAAAAGCGATAGGCCAGATTAACGAGGAAAGGGGGACTGGTTCAACCTCAGGAATGAGAGCAAGCAAGTCCAGATTTGTTGTGCAAGTCACTGTCTTTATCCGATCCGATAAGATAGATCTGATGCATATATAGTAAAGAAAAGCTCTTCCGCAAGCCATTTGGGGAAATTCCCTAACTTTGAACGAAAGAATAGTAAGCTTCTTTCCTTGCTACTTGAAAGAATGCCTTGGCACACTCATACTAGAAGTCAAAGAAAGAACTCGGGTCTAAGCTCTCAACTTCAAGGAAGGCGTTCCTCGAGAGCAGAAATGTCATCTACCTTTCCAACGGAATCTTTGACCGACTAACGTGAGTTCTAGGAAAAGAGAGAGACTTTAAGCTAAAGAAACCACTTTTTTTTACCTAGACATTCTTCTAAGAGTTCAGGGCTAATAGGCCCAGTCTGATAGTTATTGGCTGAGAACATAGAGCGGGGAAAGTTCTGACTTTGTGGTTCCCTAAGAGCAGTTACCTCCTGTCCCGGAAAAGCCTAACCTGTCTAGCCGGAAAATGCCTCCTTTTTATTACCTCCAATAGATAAGTTCTAACACTGCAAGGTGTTATTCTGGGAGTGTTGCATGCCCAATAGAAATCTTTCTTAGACTTTACCCCTTACAGAGAGAATAATACAAACTTGAATACCCGAAACTCCAACGGAAGAACTCCGGCAAAGACTTCCACTATGAGCTCGATTGTTCCGCTTAGGGCCCGTAGGAATCTGAAGCCTTAGACTTCTTACACCGGGACAAATGAAACTACTATATCCGGAAAACTTCTACTCTGTCACTGTTTCCCGCGGCTTTTTTTCAATGGAATTACAGCGAAGTCGAGTATGGACAGAGAGGGTAGCTCCTTTTCGTCGAAAGCTTTGAAGCAGTAGCCACTCTCTGCGCATGTTCAATAAGATAGCAGCTCGATCGAAAGATATATCTCCGATCACTTTTTTTAAGCGAGCACCCTGCACACTGGATCGTAGGCAGCTGTGGCCGACCTGTAGGTCTTTTGTTCGGATTCTGATGTTAGAGACTCAAGGGGTTCCTCCAGTTTCGCTGAAGAAGCTAGGTTCCTCCTGTGACAGGCTTATTTCTCTTATGGTAGGGCAGTAGCAAGAAGCCTCCATAGGGGGTGCGACTCCTATGACTACTCAATCGATTAGCATAAACTAAAGGAAGAGGTGGGATTTCAAGGGTTAGCCGAGGAATTCAGTGAAGTTTCCCAATCTACAATCCTAGCCTCCCTAGCAGGTAACCATTCTCTACTCACTTCTTGGGGCACTTGGTATAAAAACCCCTCTCCTTTCAGTCGAGTGACTTCGCCCCACTCGGGGAAGGAATCGAAAGATAGTGAATGACAAAACAAGTGAGGGTAGTGAGACTTCAAATCTTCGAGTAGAATCGGTTTGTTTGCAAATCCCCAAGCTGTGGCACTGATGACTTTGTTACCTTTTCCCGATTCTTTGAATATTGATTATGCCTTTTTCCTTTCCATCTCCCTTTCCTTTCCAAAAATGATTGATTTGCAATTGGGTAGTAAAAGTGACTTGTTTCCAAAGATAGGGAGGGATAGGGGTCGCAAGGAATAAGTCGTTTTCTCAGGATCAGGTCCCTTCCCCCTTTATTTTCAGAAGTGTAGTACCTGTCTAATGCGGTAACTGATCTCATATCTCACATCTCGATCTCTCTCAATGGAAGCTATCTTGCTCAGTTTAGGGCGTAGGTAGGGGGATGCACTCATTGCTGCTCTCCGACCTTAACTTAAAAGAGAAGGTAGCTCAAGCAGAATCCGAATCGGCTAGCTCTCATTTATTATATGGTGGAAAACAGCCTGTAAGGAGGAACGGAGTTGGCTTCTCCCGTTGGTCAAGCAGGCTTCGCTCCTTGTGATTCATCTCGCGTCCTATGTACACACGTACTTGTCTCGTTTCGAGTGCTAGGACCAAAGAAATCCGAAGAATTCTACCAATAAGATCTTAACCAGCCATTGAGTAGTAGCTTTTGTTTATTCAACGGATCGACCAGAGAGGCCATTCTGCAACCTGAAAAGCCTTATTTGATTCTTTCTACCTATTCTATGCGTGCGTCTCGATAATCTTTTAGAAGAGCTTCCATGCCCCATCTTAGGTCCCAATTCAACTGCACCCGCTATAGCATTTCAAATAAGTGGTTATTGAGTTCACGGAACACAAACAGAATCTTGAATTTCGTATAGAAAGAAAAGATTCACTTCTATTCTCGGAGCTGAGGTATATGAAGAATGGCTTTTTTTTTTTTTTTTGTCCCTTTCGTCTAGTGGTTCGGACATCGTCTTTTCATGTCGAAGACACGGGTTCGATTCCCGTAGGGGATATCTACTCATTCTCGGCCGCTTTCAGTTAGTGTTCATTGATCGGGTGGATCTATATGCTTCGGGGAGTGAGACGAGGTGTAGCGCAGTCTGGTCAGCGCATCTGTTTTGGGTACAGAGGGCCATAGGTTCGAATCCTGTCACCTTGATGTCTTTTTTTTCGCTATGCCGCTCCGCCCGCCACAGCATATATATAAAAAAGAGGGAAGAAAGAACAACCGTTTGACTTTGGCACATGAGGTGGCGGGTTTGGCTAGGTAACATAATGGCAATGTATCGGACTGCAAATCCTGGAATGACGGTTCGACCCCGTCCTTGGCCTCTCCTTTCAGTCGAGTTGCTAAAGCACCTCTCTAGACAAGTGCTCGAGTCACTCCGAGGAACGCCTTTTCAGTCGAGTTGCTAAAGTACCTCTCCTTTCAGTCGAGTTGCTAAAGCACCTCTCCTTTCAGTCGAGTTGCTAAAGCACCTCTCCTTTGCTGTTCGAGTAAACAAGAAATGCTCGAGTTACTAAATACCCCTAACGGGGCCCCTCTCTGATAAAGAAAAAAACGAAAAAATCTCAAATTTATGAAAAATTATGTTATTAACAATCTAGTTCGACTATTGTTACTCCTGCTCGGTAGTTCCGTAGCAGGTTTTTTCAAACGTTTTCTAGGATCAGAAGGAAGCGCTATTCTGACCACTACGTGCGTTTCATTCTTCGCACTGGTGGGCTTCCTATTTTTATTTCGAATTTATTACTTTCGTTTGAAAGGACCACTGAGGGAGATTCTCAATCTCTTCTTGGTCTTTTCCGCTGGGTTCGTGGGATCTTTGATACGGATCGAAGTCATCCACCTAGTGAGTCCGGCTTTGCCCCTGTTGGGGCCCTTTCTATGGTATGCTGTGACGGGTTCGTCTGGGGAGGTAGTGAATCACCAAACCGAGGCCTCTTCTCAGTGGTTTACGTATACTTCCGACATGCTAGAAGATTCGGCCAGTTCCGGGCGTAGCTCGTCGGTCAATCAACCGATTCAGAGGGAACAGGCTGGGCCATCCAATGCCTTTCCCGCCCCCCAACCCACCGCTGCCCCAGCAGCTCAACAGCAGAATCACCTAGATCAACCAGCTGGGGAAAGGGAGGCTAGGGCGCAAGAGCACGCCCGCATCTCTGCGGAGATCGAAAGGATTATGGCGGCCTGCGAGAATGAGGAGGCCGCCATGATACGCAAAGCCCACAACCTCTTGCATCAACTTGGCATAACTCTCGAGGATGCAGAGGATGTCAAGCGTGCTCTCCAGTTGGCTCTCCATGACGACTGGGAGCACGATATCGATGACCGTAAGAGGCATTTCACGGTGCTCAGACGCAACTTCGGAACAGCTCGCTGTGAAAGATGGAACTCTTTCATTGAAGAGCTCCGGGGTTTGGGTAACCATCAGGTAAATGCCCGGCATTATCTAGACTGACATATCACGGTGGGATCTTCGACTGGGGTGAAGTCGTAACAAGGTAGCCGTAGGGGAACCTGCGGCTGGATTGAATCCTTCTATAGATAGAAAAGTTCTTAAGCAAAGACTGGAGAGGCCCCCGGTCGAGATGTAGTAAGTAGGTCTCCGGGAGACTGAGGAGAATGGGAGTGAGTGGGTTTAGGGTGGCATGCTCCCCAGGGCCTTTTTTTGGTAGGTAGGGTTCTTCAATATATGATCTAGCAGTGTAAACCTGAAATTTGTCAGAGTTGGCTTCGATTGAGATTAGAAAGCGTAACGAGACTAAAAGAGTAACCTCGTCAATGCAGCGCACTGCGTTTCGAAAGATCCGAGGGCCCATAAGCCGGGTGTCAGGTACAATTTTCAATCTAACGTACGACTCCGCTTGCCCTCTCCATTCCTTCGTTTTAGAGCGCAACTCTAGTTTCAGCTGATTGCAGAACCATAAACCTCGCTCGCTCTATCGAGACCAAGCCCAGCCTGTCTTTTTTTTCAATACTGTTTTCTTGCATAACATAGGGGTTCCCGTAACGCTTAAGATAGGAATTGGGCCTCGACAGAAAGATCCCATCCGCCTTTGGGTGTGACTTCTTGTAGTCTGTCCATTATTTCGAGGATTCTTCTTCTACCTTAAGGAGCGAAAGGGCACTCTCCTCCTTTCGTGTTCCTTGTTCTTGTCAAAGCTTTCTGTGGTGATTAGGCGAAGGAACTAAGTAGCCGATAGAGGAGAAGGATCTTCGAGATCTGCCCAAAACTTCATTGCTGACTCAGCACACTCCTTTCCGTCGTTCTCTTTCTCACTCCTTTTTAGCAAAGCATCAATTAGCAAAGCAAAGAAAGCTGACGGTCCCTCGGCTACCCGTTACAGGTTCTGAACCCTTCTCTCCCTTGCTTTTGGGCGATGATTCGATTCTTCTGGGCTTGCTTGTGGCCACTTAAGAAAGAGTTCTGCCTTCTAGCCAAGCCTTTGAGTTTGAGACCAAGTAAAGCTTCCCGGCAGTCAACCAAGAAAGACTCTTTCTCCCCTACTGAAGAAATGGAAGTCAGATCTTTTTCCATACCATAACGTATATAGAATCGATTTTCTTTTCTGATCGCTAGCCTGCCGGGCCGCCCCCGCGATCAAACTATCAATCTCATAAGAGAAGAAATCTCTATGCCCCCTGTTCTTGGTTTTCTCCCATGCTTTTGTTGGTCAACAACCAACCACAACTTTCTATAGTTCTTCACTACTCCTAGAGGCTTGACGGAGTGAAGCTGTCTGGAGGGAATCATTTTGTTGAAATCAATTAATCTAATCATGCCTCAACTGGATAAATTCACTTATTTTTCACAATTCTTCTGGTTATGCCTTTTCTTCTTTACTTTCTATATTTTCATATGCAATGATGGAGATGGAGTACTTGGGATCAGCAGAATTCTAAAACTACGGAACCAACTGCTTTCACACCGGGGGAAGACCATCCAGAGCAAGGACCCCAACAGTTTGGAAGATCTCTTGAGAAAAGGTTTTAGCACTGGTGTATCCTATATGTATGCTAGTTTATTCGAAGTATCCCAATGGTGTAAGGCCGTCGACTTATTGGGAAAAAGGAGGAAAATCACTTTGATCTCTTGTTTCGGAGAAATAAGTGGCTCACGAGGAATGGAAAGAAACATATTATATAATATATCGAAGTCCTCTCCTTCAAATACTGGAAGGTGGATCACTTGTAGGAATTGTAGGAATGACATAATGCTAATCCATGTTGTACATGGCCAAGGAAGCATAAAATGATTCTTTCATTCTATAGATACCTCTGGTAGGTAAAGCACTCTACTGTGCTTTATTGAAAGTTCCCATCGCGGGGGCGAGGATACTTGCCTTCGCGGTTCGACTTTCTTTTCAGGCTTGACTCATTATTTTCCGGTCCTCTCACACCCCTTTAGAGCTCTTTATGATGCCCACTGAGTAAGATTCGGGGGCTTCCCGGCGCAGAAGCTCATTCTGAACCGCGGGAACCTTCGTCTCTTCGACACAAACGTTTTATGAAGAGGCTGATGGTGATGAGGATCCATGCGCACTCAAATAAAAGTAGCTTGCGTATTGGGTTATCCACGGTGTTAGGTGCTCCATTGCACCCTCATGTGGAGGGTAGGATAATTTGGACTCTTTTGGAGCACTATACTCCGAAAGATCCTATCCTTCCTCCTCTTCTTTCAGTCGAGACTTCCTCCTAGTGAGGTGTTGCCTATCCAGGTATGGAAGTATTCAATGAATACACTCTGTACCATGGGTGGATGAAGCTTTATCTGGAGTATCAAAGATGGAATTGTATGCTAAGGCTTAGTGCCAGTATAGAGCTTGAAGTCTTTATGGATGTGCCGATCTTTATCCGTACATATTACCGACCTGCGAACATGGATGATTCGTTCAGGTACGGGATAATATTTAGGATGTACGATTTGGCTGTCCAGTTACAGTGGGGCAATGTCATGAAATTGCTACCAGTAACTAAGACTCAAGTGGAGACAAAAAAAAAAGCACTCAATTTGAATGTAAGTAAAACACGGGATGGAAGAGGAGGCCTGAACCAACAGGGATGAAACAGTATAGAATTCCCCTGGGCGAAGCAAGTCACCGATTAGTAACCTAAGAAAGAGTTGTCAACGGGCGAGTGTCCTGCTATAAGGTAAACTCCTACTATTTCAGCTTCTTTTCCCGTGGTCGAAAGCTAAATATCTCAAGATGAGATTTTCCAAACTCTCGACAAGCAGCAAATAGAAAATGAAAAGAAGATTTTGAAGGATATGATTTCATCTAAGGAGTGGCGGTTAACAGAAGGCCATTTCAACTTATGCTCTAAAAAGATAGAAAGCATTGTTGATAAAGCCCTCTCTTTATATAAAGAGGGCTTTAGCGCCTTCGGATAAAGGAAGATTCCGATATTCACATAGGTATTTAAGCCTACTTCGGGGATCTGAACAGCTTCCCCTCAAATGGGAGCCGTTTAAGTCATCTTAAAAGAGTCCTCGACTGTATTGGAAAAACAAAAAGTCCAATATGGCGGGAGATCTCTAATTTGATTGAGAGCTTTCAATCAAATTAGATTGTAAAGTAGTAGTCCTGTGTAAAAAAAAGCTGGTGGGGCGGGGTCCAAGCAAGCGTAAGGGGAGGGGGACTAGGGTGGAAGGGTCGTCGAAGGAGATGCATTTCTGGTACAAGTGGTATTGGACAAGATCTCAGGGAATCATCTCTTTCAGATTTCTGCCTTTCTTTCCCATGACGACTAGGAAAAGGCAAATCAAAAATTTTACTTCGAATTTTGGACCTCAACATCCTGCTGCTCATGGTGTTTCACGATTAGTATTGGAAATGAACGGAGAAGTGGTGGAACGTGCGGAACCACATATTGGATCACTCCAGTGCGGCACGAAGCCGCTGACGCCGAGTCGGCTCCTATGCCGCTAGCTATGCCCTGCTTGGTCCCCCGGCACGGTGGAGGTTCCGTAGCGGGTCATGAGCACCGGGCTAAGGGGCGAAGTCACTCGACTGAAAGGAGAGGGCGTAAGCATGACTCGAGCACTTGTCTAGAGAGGGGCGGTTGAGCAACTCAAGCGAACCGCCCTACCTTACTACAACATAGGGACAGAGGGGAGAAGGTTGTGAAGGTGGCCTCGTTATCCACACCTCTGGTCGGATGAATGGAGGACCGCCCGACCCGGGTTTCATGAGCGTTGGCGGGTCCTGGAGTGCCTGTCAAGGGCGCTAGCGCATACCCCGGGGTGATCATCATCACCTGCACCTCACATCTCGGCGTAGTGGAACGTGTAACCCGCCTGCTGTCTCATTCAACTACATTTGTTCCTGTAATCTATAGCCTAACAGAAGGCAGCGTCGAGGGGCTTTAGCAACTCGACTGAAAGGAGAGGAGAGAAATTCCCATACAGCCAGCGGGGAGGATGGCACTACAGGCAAAGACCGTCTGGCGAAAACGCCGCAGGCGCGAAGCGTGGTAGGCCTGCGCCGGGTGAGCATAGGGGGAAAGGGATCCCGGACGGTGGAAGAGCCAGGGGAGGCCGGGTCATTTGACGGAAATGGAAGGAGGAACCCCTCTTATAGAAAGCCCTATGAAGTTAAGGGAAGTGAATGAATTCTTGGAAAAATAGGGAGCGAGCCTATATATAAAATGTAAGAAAGTCAATTATTCAATGAATAGATGATAAAGTCAACCATACGACAGACAGCGCTGCCTACACGCGAATTAGCTTCCGAGGTCGAGCAGTCTCAATTTCACTACAGGATTTGCGAATGAATGCTGGGCTGGGCCACCTCGAATGGCGTGAGCCGCATGCGGGGAGACCCGCACGTACGGTTTTTAGGGGGATCTGGCCGAAAGACCGGCCGGCGCCCACCCGACTAGAGGGACTGAGAAATTAATAGAGTACAAAACTTATCTTCAAGCTTTACCTTATTCTGATCGTTCAGAGGGCGATCGCGGAGTCACTGAATGAAGTCCTCCGTTTCTTTCGGAGGTGCTGACCCGCAGCGAGGCAGAGATGACTAAGTGACATATGGAATATGGCGACAACAACAGCATGTCGTAGAAGGAGAGAACAGGTGGAGCCAACGACCCACGTTGACTAACGTATCTACAAC